AGCTACGGTCCTAGCAAAAGAAAAATTTGGATAGGTTCCTTATAGTGTAGGATTTCCCCCCTTAAAAATCGGACGCGAGGGTTTCCTCTCATCCGGCTCAAGTAGTTACATCAAATAAGGGGTTCTCGTTTAAAATTTTTTTATAGAAAACCCCCAACGGTCTACTCTTTACTCAAGTTCCCAATCAGGACCAACCAACATTTCAATGAAATGAAATGTGAAATTTTTGAGTAGTCTACCTCCCTTCGAATGCCGAATCCCTTTTAAAAGAATACCTTAGAACTCATAAGGGATTTACTTGTCTATGTTTCATTCCATTCGATCTTTTAGGTCCCTACTTAACCTCGACGGTTATGACATGATGCCCTTACCTTAAAGCCTATACGCGATGAATAGGCCCTTGTAACCATGTCATATTTGCTTACTAGAACATAATTTCTTTCTAAAATAAATGGAATGGCTAATTCCACGAAAGAAGTATTTTTCACGAGGTACAACTAGCAATTCCTATTTTTATGTTACGGAATCGACCATAGATCAATTCCCTTTTTTGGAGTATTAAATACACCCATAATTCTGAGCTTCATGTTACTCCTACCACGAGACATGTCAGAGTCAGGGCATCCCAATCGGAGTGAATGGGATGACAGTTTCTTAGTCCCAATCTGTAAAATAAGAATTTTGATCAAATCACACATCGCAGTATACTAGGCCTTCTAATTCTTTAAGAGGTTTATCTAAAAGATTCGCGATATAACTAGGAAGACGTTTCAAATACCACACATGAGTTACTGGGCATGCCAGTTTGATGTATCCCATTTGATATCTTCGTATCCGAGAATCAACAAACTCGACTCCGCATTGTTCACAAAATTTCGGGTCTTCTTTTTCATCTCCAATTACTCGATAGTTTCCACAGGCACAAATTCCACTTTTTATAGGTCCAAAAATTCTTTCACAAAACAATCCATCTTTTTCCGGCTTATTGGTTTTGTAATGAAAAGTATAAGGTTTTGTCACCTCTCCAACAACCTCCCCATTGGGTAGTATTTTTTTGGCCCAAGCGCTTATTTGTTCAGGAGAAACTAATCCAATTCGAAGGTGTTGATGTTTATACCGGTCAATCATAGAAGAAAAATTCTGATTCATTCCGATCAAGCTTCCTTCCTATTAATCTGGAAGTTCTTCTCAGATACAAGGAAATGATTCAATTCCAGAGCCAAAGATCGTAGTTCTCGAACGAGCAATCGAAAAGATTCTGGAGCATCCTCAGGTTTAGGTATTGTTCCTCCAACGATCGTAGTACCAAGTACTTCCTGACGAGCTCTAATATGATCAGATTTATAAGTAAGCATCTCTTGTAAAATGTGAGCAACGCCAAACCCCTCTAGAGCCCAAACTTCCATTTCTCCTACCCGTTGTCCCCCTTGCTTAGCCCTTCCCCTAAGGGGTTGTTGTGTAACAAGCGCATAATGCCCGCTGGAACGCCCATGAATTTTATCATCAACTTGATGAATTAATTTTAGGATATAGGACTTTCCTATTATAACAGGTTGTTCAAAAGGATCCCCCGTTCTTCCATCAAATATTCTGCTTTTTCCCGGATACTCGGGTTCAAATACCCACGGATTTGCTGTTTGCTTACTGGCTTCATATAATTCAGAAAACACGAGTTTTCTAGAAGCCTCTTGCTCATATCTCTCATCAAAGGGTGTTATTCGATAATGCCTGTCTAGCAGATCCCCCGCTAACCCGAGCGAGCATTCAAATATCTGCCCTACATTCATTCGTGACGGTACTCCTAATGGATTGAAGACCATATCAACAGGCGTTCCATCTTGTAAATAAGGCATATCTTGTCTAGGCAAAATTTTTGAAATGATACCTTTATTCCCATGTCTTCCAGCAACTTTATCCCCCACTTTGATTTCACGTTTCTGTAAAATATATACACGAATCATTTCTGGATTATAACTGGAACCCCCTTTTTTCTGGATCCATCTCACATCAATAACTCGACCTCTGCTACCTATAGGTAATTTTAGACAAGTTTCCTTTGCAGTGGATACTTGAATACCAAGTATAGCCCGTAATAATCTATCTTCCGGGGCATATGATGATTCTTTTGTCATCTGAGGCGTTAATTTACCTACTAAAATATCACCTGTTTCTACCCAAGACCCCAGCATCACAATTCCGTTTCTATCTAAATTCCGGAGTAAGTGGGCTTCTAAATGGGGTATTTCATTAGTGATCCTTTCAGGGCCTTGGCTTGTCACATGAGTCTGAATTTCATATTTCCGTATATGAAAAGAAGTATAAACATCTCCATATACTAAACGTTCACTAATAAGTACGGCATCTTCAAAATTGTAGCCTTCCCATGGCATATAAGCTACTAATACGTTTTTTCCCAAAGCGAGTTCGCCACCAACTGTAGCAACACCATCTGCTAAAATTTGTCCCTTTTTAATGCAATTACCCCGCTGAACTTGGGATT